GGTGCATCATCTTCTCATTTTAGTGGATAACTATGGTCTATGTCAATTAAAAGAAAAGGATGAAAAGTACTACTAAAGTCTTATCGAGGTACCGGAATCCCTTGGGTTTTCCAAATTTTTTATAATTTTAGTACGAGTAATAATATGATATGAATTGTGAATCCCTCAACTGAGGACTTCTTGCTCAAAGATATTCATTTGTACGTTTACGTGAGATACGAGAAAAACATTTTCGTTCAGATCCATTTTGAAAACAAAAAAATGAGGGGTATAACCGCGTTCAAACCGTTAATGAAAAAAAAGATAACTAGTTCGAGAGTAAAAGGCTTTTGGGGATAGAGGGACTTGAACCCTCACGATTTTTAAAGTCGACGGATTTTCCTCTTACTATAAATTTCATTGTTGTCAGTATTGACATGTAGAATGGGACTCTATCTTTATTCTCGTCCGATTAATCAGTTCTTCCAACGATCTATCAGACTATGGAGTGAATATTTGATTCTTTTTTCAACTTGAAATCGATTCACAAGAATTCTTCCATTTTTTCCTATTCATATAATATATATTTGTCATTTCATATTCTAAATTTGAATTTAGAGAGAATTTCATATTCTATAAATATATAAATATCTAAAAATTTAGAAAAAAAAATACAGAATAGATTCGGAGTGTCATTAATCATTTGATATAGTATATTCTTCACCCATTTTGGATTGGAGGTTCGACGGAAGAATTCTTAGAACAACACAGTACAGTCAACCCCATTTGTTAGAACAGCTTCCTTTGAGTCTCTGCACCTATCCTTTTTTTTTTATTCTTGTTTTCTGAATCCTTATTTTTTTGCTTTTGAAAAAAGGAGTTGGCTCAGGATTGCCCATTTTTATTAATTCCAGGGTTTCTCTGAATTTGAAAGTTTTCACTTAGTAGGTCTCCATACTAAGGCTCAAGCCAATTAAGTCCGTAGCGTCTACCGATTTCGCCATATCCCCTTTTGTGTTTTGTTTTAAGATTAGGATCTTAGTGTGATGTCCTTCCCCGTTATTCTTTCATTTCTGCCGGAACCATCGAATTCAGTAGATTTGATATGGATTACTAAAAAATGTTTCCTCCTAATTTCATTTTTTGTATATCTTCTTTCATCTCTATCGGAAGTCTATATTTTCATTTGCTTTGGTCTAATCAGAAATGATTCTATCATTTCTGTAGCTTCAATTCAATATAGATGGATATATACCATATATATCCTCCTCCCCATTTATTTTCCCATGCAATTTTGAATACTCAAAGGATCGATTCTTTGTTTTTCATCATAGTCTATGAATGAAAGCCCAAGAATATCTTATTATGTTATTATGATCCGGAGTTCATCGATTCTAATTTTTTCTTCTTTTTTACTTTAATTTTCGGTTTTCTTAAAGCAGATCCTTATAACTATTAACTCTAAAAAATATCTTAAAAAAAAATTGTCATAATGAAATTTGTTTTGAATTTCGATTTGAAATGAATTTTCAAATTCATAGCTCTACTAAAAAGATAAATAGAATTTGCTATAATTTCTAAATCGAATTTAAATAGAATCTAATTGTTCTAGGCGCAAAATAGAATATACATAGAAAGAAATAAACTAAATTCAATATTTCTATTTATTAGAAATTCATATCATACAAGGATAAAAATGAATAAGCCTAAACTAAAATATAGTTCATTGAATTCCAGTGCATGTACAATTTCTGGGAGCCCGCTTAGCTCAGAGGTTAGAGCATCGCATTTGTAATGCGATGGTCATCGGTTCGATTCCGATAGCCGGCTTTTCTCCATTTTTCTTTGTTCAATCTTTTTTTTTATTATATATTTTTGAAATCGAAGAACAAAGAAAAGAACAAGGGTGCCTTTCCCTTCTTGAAAACGATCTTTTATGTCGTAGAAACTTACAACTAGGAATAAAAGGAAAAGGGTTCAATCTCGGCAGAACAAATCAGGAAAAAACTCTTTCTTTTATTTTACATTTTACTTAGCATATTTTAATACAAATATATAATATATAAAAAGGTTCGTATATGATGGATATACAATCCATTTTCTTATTCATTGGAATACAATACTTTAGGGGATTTCGTTTCATTTATCATTTAGTTCAGTTTTAATTTAGGTTTTTTTGTAAATATGGAATATATATATATATAAATAGAAATAAAGAAAATAAATAAAGAAAGGAGTCTTTATGTCGCGTTACCGAGGGCCTCGTTTCAAAAAAATACGCCGTTTAGGGGCTTTACCTGGACTAACCAATAAAAGGCCTAGAGCCGGAAGTGATCTTAGAAACCAATCGCGTTCCGGGAAAAGATCTCAATATCGTATTCGTCTAGAAGAAAAACAAAAATTGCGTTTTCATTATGGTATTACAGAACGCCAATTACTTAAATACGTTCGTATCGCCAGAAAAGCCAAAGGGTCAACCGGTCAGGTTTTACTACAATTACTTGAAATGCGTTTGGATAACATCCTTTTTCGATTGGGTATGGCTCCGACTATTCCTGGAGCCCGCCAATTAGTTAACCATAGACATATTTTAGTTAACGGCCGTATAGTAGATATACCAAGTTATCGTTGCAAATCCCAAGATACTATTATGGCGAAGGATGAACAAAAATCCCGCTCTCTAATTCAAAATTCTCTTGATTCATCCCCCCGTGAGGAATTGCCCAAACATTTGACTCTTAACCCATTCCCATATAAAGGATTAGTCAATCAAATAATAGATAGTAAGTGGGTCGGTTTGAAAATAAATGAATTGCTAGTGGTAGAATATTATTCTCGTCAGACTTAGCCCTAAATAAAATACAAAGCAAAGAGTTCGGACAATTTGGTCCCTTTCTTTCGCCAAAGTCAAATGACTTAAGGTTTAAAGTCAGAGGTTTGATCCAGATTTTATCCTATTCATGTATCCTAGATTGGCAGAAAGATTTTCACTCCTTGTCCATTCGTTCCAGTATTTTATGTACCGCGGCAATTCGAAATAGAATAAATATATATCAAAATAAAAGAAGGATCCAACTCTTATGTTCTAATAATAGGATTTTTTGTTGTTTGATTTGTTACAGTTAGGAATGTTGGCGAATTAAATTAGGTGAAAGTACGGAAAGAGAGGGATTCGAACCCTCGGTAAACAAAAGCCTACATAGCAGTTCCAATGCTACGCCTTGAACCACTCGGCCATCTCTCCTACACAACGATTATGACTCAGAAACCGAAGAAATAGCGAGCCATTACTCTAGTTCATATTTCTATTACTATTCCATTTTTGTTTGGATAGGTACGACTAGGACCAACCCACCAATACTATAACTAATAGTAATAGAATCTTTTTTCTAAAAAAGATTTACTCGTAGGATTTAATTAAAAACAAAGTTTTTACTTGTGAAAGGATAAAATATATATTGATTCATATTTGCAAAGATAATGTTCCTATCCCTTAATTTGATATTTCGATAAATGATTATTCGATTCTTTTTCCCTTTTCTTTTTAGATCAAAAATTCCTTGATTCTTACGCTTCGATGAAATCAGAATAGCTCCTATACTACTACATTTCATTTGTATGAATTCGAATGGGATTCCACTATTTCTTATTGATTTTTAAAAAGGAGCAATTTGTTTGGGTATTTGCAATAATTGGGATAAATAGCAGTATAAGTAGTAGTAGAAAATTTGGCTCTTTATTGCAATTTTTTGGTTTGTAAATGAATCTCTTTTTATGTTATTTCGTACTGTACAAATCCTTTGTTTGTGTAATCGTTTTCCCACAAGGGGTAATGAGAAGAATTTTAGAATGGATTGATACCTATGCCTAGATCGCGGATAAATGGAAATTTTATTGATAAGACCTTTTCAATTGTGGCCAATATCTTATTACGAATAATTCCGACAACTTCAGGAGAAAAAGAGGCATTTACTTATTACAGAGATGGTGTGATTTGATTTTTTTATTATTTAGTTTCCTTTTACTGCTCCTAGTTTTATGAGAAAGGCACACGATTCGGGATAGAAAGAAAAAATATTCTTATTCCATTTCCATATTACATATTATATAAATAAACCTACGCTTGTTGAAGGTGAAGTTTAGAAATAGAACAATTCCTTCTGTCGTGTATCCCCGATTGATGCAACCTCGGATACTATGCTTCAGTTATCGATTTTAGTATTGAGCGAAAGGTTACACCTTTGTGTTTTGTATTACAGGTCAATCCTACTTCCTAGTAATATAGTACCAATAGGCGGCATAGGGGAAGAAGCACTACACTTAGCAATCGACAACACGAAAACTTTGTTAAAAATTACTTACCTATTCCCTTTCTTTTCTTACCTGGATTGGGACTAACAAGAATGGTTGGGACAACAAACATCCATCTCGTTCGTACTTTGGATACCCGTATAACCATCGAAGACTGTTGAAGTGACTATTTCCTGGAAATTAGGATGCGTTGAGGACAAAGGAATTGTTGGAGTTATCCTTTCTATTTAGTATCAAGACACTTGATTCTAGTAAAATCTCTTGCGCAAGAAGGTTGGCTAGAGATTTTTTGTAAAAACACTAGCCCCGCTCAGTTCACAATGAGAATGTTTTAACCCTTTTTGATTATTCCATGTATTTTTAATTCTCATTATGTATATTTAAGGGAGGAGCCGTATGAGGTGAAAATTTCACGTACGGTTCTGGAACGGAGATTCTTTTAATCGAATAACGACCGTAACGGATGTCAGCTCAATCCGAAGGAAATTATGCGGAAGCTTTACAGAATTATTATGAAGCTATGCGACTAGAAATCGATCCCTACGATCGAAGTTATATACTCTATAATATAGGCCTTATTCACACAAGTAATGGAGAACATACAAAAGCTTTAGAATATTATTTTAGGGCACTAGAACGAAACCCATTCTTACCACAAGCTTTTAATAATATGGCAGTGATCTGTCATTACGTGCGGCTATCTCCACTAT